TCTCGAATTTCTTAATAGCAGTATCTATTCGAAACGAATTCTCTAGCATTTGACTCCTTATCACCGAAGAGTTTAGTCGTACACTTGAAAGATAGCCCAGAAAATAGAAGGGATGATTATATAATTGCTTTATATGGATCCTGGCCGGTTGAGACCACAAGTCAAAATGACATTGCCAAAAGTTGACAAGGTGAGATTTCCATTTCTTTATCAGAAGACGAGCCCCCCTTGAAGCCAGAATCGATTTTCCTTGATATCTGACATAATGCATAAAAGGGTCTTTGAACAACCATAGGGTTTTCTGAAAATCGTTACAAAGCACTACTACAAGATATTCTATTTTTGCATAGAAATGTGTTCGCTCAAGAAAGGATCCAAAAGATTTTGATCGTAAATGAAAGGGTTGTTTACGGAGAAAAATGAATATGAATTCACATTCATATACATGAGAATTAGAGAGGAACAAGAAGAATCTTTGATTCTCTTTTGAAAAAAGGGAAATGGAATTTTTTGGAGTAATGAGACTATTTGAATTCCAATACTCGTAGAGAGAGAATCGCAATAAATGCAACGAAGGAGTATCTTGTATCCAAGAGTGAAGGGTTTGAACCAAGATTTCCAGATGGATGGGGTGGGGTATTAGTATATCTGACACATGATTTAAATGTGATAACTTGTCCTCGAAAAAGGGAAATATTGAATGAATAGATCGTAAATTATGAGATTTTGCTATTTCTTTTTCTTCTAGGGAAGATACCAATCGCAGCGAGAATGGAATTTCCACAACGACTGCAAAACCCTCCGATATCATTTGAGAATCAAAATGATTGTTGTGCCCAACGAATCGATTTTGATTAGAATCATTAACCGAAATAATCAAACGATTCTGTTGATGCATTCGAGTAATTAAACGTTTCACAATTAGTGAACTGGATTTATTGTCATGATCTAAATTTTCCACCGGTTCATAAAGAATCGATCCATTTAAAGCATGACCATGAGCAAGCGCGTAGATATATTCCTGAAATAGAAACGGATATAGGAAGTATTGTTGCCGAAATCCATCCATTTCTAAATATCCTTGTAGTTCCTCCATTTCCATTTGAAATTACACTTGAACCAATATGGGGGATTTCTTGAGTTATCAAATAATACATAGTACGATACGGTCAGAACAAGGTATATAGTAAGAAAAGAATAGATACCCCGGAGCCAGAAAGGACAATCAACGGATCCTATTTCCATCCAATTTATTTATGTTCGTTATAGTTACAAGAGATGGTTAGAAATCCTTTATTTTTACAACCCGATCACTCTTTTGACTTTGGAATAATGAATTTTGATCAGTATACCGTTTCTTCTACACATTCGTCTCCACTACATAATAGAGAACATAATAGAGAATAGTTAGGATTCATGAAAAAAAAGGAATTGATGATCCACTCACAAGAGAACCCTTTCCCACATCAGGCACTAATATATTTTTAACGTCTAATTAGATCGGGTAATCATTCGAATTAAGAACAAACAGAAGCTCGTTGCTTTTGGTTTCCCTATAATTGGAGCTATAGGGCTCTATCCATTTATTCACTCGACCCAACTTGAATTGATTTGACCCCTTTCCAAGAAAAGAATCAAAACAAGATTTTGTATCGATCCGTTAAGGATGAAGTATTCTAAGAGTTCTCCATTGATACGACATGCTGTTTTTTCCTTTCATTCCCTTTCAGGATCAGTCGTGGTCTTACAAACTCTACCAATGGTATGGACGAATCCGTTGCTTCATCAAAATGTGTAAAAGACCATAGCCGCACTTAAAAGCCGAGTACTCTACCGTTGAGTTAGCAACCCATATAAATAGGGTGTGTAGATACGATCGGAATAAAAAATAAATAAAGAGATTCGATTGCCCGACCTCGTCAAAACATTGAACTAGCAACAGATCAAAAAGAAAGATTTGATGATCAATTGTGAACATAAAAATGAACAGAGATCAGATGAAAATACAACAGATTCTGGGATAAATTATAGAGAAAATCTAAATAGATGTAAAAATTGATAGACTACCCATACTCTATTTTTTTTTTTTCATTATATTAACTAAGATACTTCTTGATGTCACAACGAAATTGACGAACCCATCGTTTGAGTGAAATAAAGAAACAAACTTATGAAATGTGGATAAATAGATCTATTTATCCACGATCGAATTATATTTGTTCGATACACCATTGTCAATATGAATTGAATGTTGAGAAAACCAATTCAATAAATAAAACAAGGACTTGTGTTGGAGTGACACTACAACATAGATAAGGGATGAAGTATGAGTGGGGAAATAAATAAGGAATTCCGGTAGGAAAAAAATGTCGGGTTTATTCAATATTTATTCAATAGAGGTATAATAAGCAAGATTGACCTTTTGTTTGTTGGTGGAGTTCCAACGAAAACCATCTGATTGATGGTAATCCCATAATTTCCCAGTTATTTCATCTATTCACTCAATCTTTTTTCTATCTGTCTCATATCAAGAGAAGATACTTTTTTTTATAGTTCTATGATACGGGGTCATGTGAGAGCAACAATGAATAGAGAATAGAGAAAAAAAAATAAGGAATGGTGGAGAAACAATTAGACAAAGCTAGATACTGGGCACCCCCCCCCTTTTTTTTATTTCATTAATTTCATTTGATTAATTCGAAATTCCTTAAATACCTCCGCCTTCTTTGAAATATCATGAACAGTTCCTGTAGGTTGAGCGCCTTTTTCAAGGAAATATAGAATAGCGGAAACATTTGAATAAGTTTGGTTCTTTATCGGATCGTAAAAACCCACTTTACGAAGATCTCTTCCCTCTCTTCGGGATCGAACATCAATTGCAACGATTCGATAGATGACTCATTGGGATAGACATAAATGAACAACCCCCCCTAGAAACGTATAAGAGGTTTTCTCCTCGTACGGCTCGAAAAAGAATGATTCGAATTTATGTATTGTAGTGGCAAATAGATCCACAAAATCATCAATTAGACTATGATTTGAGTCATTTTTTTTTGTTCTTCCTTCCTGAAAAAAAAAAAAAGAAATCTCATTCGTACTCATAACTCAAGTTGGGTAATTCTCAAAGAGCTCGAAGGGAAATCCTTAGACATTTATTGAGCCGTCTCTAACCTCTTTTGTTTGTCTCGCCTAGAGTCGATTTTATTTCTTCCCCATTCTGATCTAGTTGTTGAGACAATTGAAAACGGTGTTTCCTTGTTCCGGTATCCTTTATTTTATCTTTGCTTTGAATCCTTGGGTTTAGACATTACTTCGGTGATCCTTAATTGTTTCAAAATGGTAGCAACATACCTTTTGTTATTTCGTTCTATGGAAACGATTGATTCCCCTGTGATACACTTTTGATCGGAATTGGTAAAACTATTTCGACAAATTCATTTTACTTTTTTTTTTTTTACTTGTTCGAACTTGATCCTTTCAATTTCTATACCGAAGATATACTTACGAAGTTGTTCCAACTTATTGATTGGCATTAACCCTAGATCCTTCTCTCTGCTAAATGAACCAATTCTTTATGCTCGAGCTCCATCATGTGCTATATTATAATTATATTATTTTATTACAACCCCAAAATTGGGGTCCTAGTGGAATAGAACAAACTATGTCGAGCCGAGAGCATCTTCTTTGATATATAAAATGGTGGGTACAAGAATCCACAGCCAATAATGTCCTTCAAGTCGCACGTTGCTTTCTACCACATCGTTTCAAACGAAGTTTTACCATAACATTCCTCTAATTTTGGACCGGTATGGAATTGATTCAATATGGAATCATGAATAGTCATTGGCTCAATCGGTATGTATATAGTATATGAAGTCCTCCATACTTTCATTTTCATATATGGATCTGGAGAAGTCTCAGCAAGAATATAATTTAACCCCATATTTTATTAGAAGAATGAAACACATTTATAAAAAACCCGAAGAAATGCGTTGCTTAACACTTCTTTACATCTTCAACAGATTGTTAGGGATGATGAATCATGAAAGATCCAATTCTTTCTCAAACAACTAAAACTAAAGAAGGGTCTTTAATTAGATTACCGATACCGGAACAGAATGAGTCATTAACCAAATAAGCTATTCCAATGACCGGGAAAGATCGCAAGTGACTCGATAGGATAGATTCACCAATGTCACACTTCTTCGAGTAGAAAGAATTTATAAGGAATCATAAAAAACAATTTCAAGAATTTCCTACTTCGACATCATTACTGGAAATAAGTTTTCCAGTAAAGACTGAATTGAATCTCTAAATCCATCAACAAGTCGGTACAACGAGGATCTAAAAATGTTTAGCAGATATCTGATTAATTAAATCAGACGCGAATTTGATCATCATAAGAGACCTCTATGTTTCCTTTCCGATTGAATCATCAATAATTTAAACCAGATAAATGGGTCAAGAAACAAATCCAATTGTTTTGTTTTCTTGGGGATGGATAGAAGGGGCTCATGAAAGAAAAGATGAAGGTCGGTATTCTTTCAGGTATTCTTTCATCTGATTTTATCGTATTCATCAGATACACCAAACAAGTGTTACCGGGGGTAATCGTGGGTATTTAAGGGATCGCAGATCTTTTTCGCCAAAACTGAAACACCGGTGTCACTGATCACTGAAATAGAACAATAACAATACATATAGGCATGGTTCGTTTTCTACAGATTTTTCCTTACTTCAGATTCAGGAATCTTTCCATAAAGTAAAGTGAATGTATGAATCTCCCCCCTCCCCCAATTGATCGCTACATTGATTTCCAATTATTCATTGGAGCCAAATCAAATACAAAATAAAAGAAATTAGGTCCAAAGAAAATAATCTGTTCCGTATTGAATTTTCTTGTTTGTTAATAAGATCCGGATGACAAGGGTCTTGAAATTGATACCTTCCTTTCCTTTGCGGATTAACTCATATCGACACGAATTCCATGGGGATCATGAATCATACCCAAAGCCAATTTAAAAGGATCTTCTTATGGGATGCTATCCTGTCTTGTATAAGTACAAAGCAAAATGGGTTCATATCAATTCGTTATTACTATTTTGTTTGATTTTGTCCCACCCCAGTCTCAGGAGCTTTAATTCCAGCGATGGAATTAATACCAAGAACCCCCCCGTTTTTTAGGATTCAGGATCCACATAGAATTAGTCATTTTGTCTACCCTATCTTTATTTATATTTACTTTAGGGAAGGTAGAGACTTCTCTTTTATTTCGCATTTCGACTCAGAATGCATCATGTGAGAATCCAAATATCATAGATATGGGGCATAAAGTTTATCCAAATGACTAACTAACCTTCAATATGAATATGGGCGAGGGGGCGAACATACGCTGAATGGCCCACCCAGTTTTTTTTTTTTGAATTTCACTTTGATCTTTGTTCCCATCCTACCTATATCAAAAAAGATATTTATTTCCATCCACATGTCATTGATACTCGATCCGTTTGTTTGTGAGAAACAAAATCGAAAGGGAAGATATGATTCTATAGAAGAATCATTAGAAATCACAAAGAAAGATTGGATCACATTGTATCCAACATTACACCCTTAAACAGAAGATTGTTAAAAAGAACAATCTTTGTTATGATAGAATTGGTCTGGGACGGAAGGATTCGAACCTCCGAGTAACGGGACCAAAACCCGTTGCCTTACCACTTGGCCACGCCCCATTTTGATTTCTATTCGACACCGATAAACACTAATATCGGTATTGGTTGTTCGTCAATTCCAGCCCCAATATCTATTGAATTGGTTGTTGCTATGATTCTACACATGTAGATGTAGAATCAAAATGAATTTATTGATCATTACATATAATTCAATTAAGATATTGTATGTAAGGTATGATTCCTTCTATTCTCATTTGAGAATTGAAGGATTTTTGATTGAGGGAGTTCAAAGAAAAAGAAAGATTTTGCGGCCTACTTTCCCTTCTTTCTTCATTTTCCCCTTATATCAATAACCCAATAATAATGAAATTTTCTCCAAGAACAAAATGTTTGTTATGCTTAATATCTTTAGTTTGATCTGTCTTAATTCTGCCCTTCATTCGAGTAGCTTTTTCTTCGCCAAATTGCCCGAAGCTTATGCTTTTTTCAATCCAATCGTAGATGTTATGCCAGTCATACCTGTGCTCTTTTTTCTCTTAGCCCTTGTTTGGCAAGCTGCTGTAAGTTTTCGATGAGATCTTTAATACTGTCTTAGAAACATTCATGATTTATTCGATAAAAAAAAAATGCTATTCTTAAGAATTGATAAGATCAGATAATGAACCCTCGACTCAAACATGGAAATTCTTTTGGATAACCGAGATGAATCGGAATCACCTCATTTCTTCATTCCTTCTGGGGGTCGAAGACCCTATGTATGGTCCCTACAATACCTAATTGTAGGTATGAGAGATCGTTTTGTTAACGAAAGAATCAGAATCTTATTACAAATTCATTCCTGCAAATTCCTTATGTTTTCTAGAAACCGCCTCTTTTCTTGTTGTCAAAACGGAATATGTGGTACAAAAATGGAGAATCTATTCCCCTATTTCCCCCAAAATGATCTTGGAGATTGTGTAATGCTTACTCTCAAACTCTTCGTTTACACAGTAGTGATATTCTTTGTTTCTCTCTTCATCTTCGGATTCCTATCTAATGATCCAGGACGTAATCCTGGACGTGATGAATAAAAAAATCAGGGGTTTTTCCTTGCTCGATTTCTGAATTTTCTTAGGATTTTTTTTCTCCATTCCATACATTTAACTATGAGAAAGGGGGTTAGAGATTTTTTCGAATTCGAAAGGGAAATATCAAGTGATCAGAAGAAACGGAGAGAGGGGGATTCGAACCCTCGGTACAAATAATTCGTACAACGGATTAGCAATCCGCCGCTTTAGTCCACTCAGCCATCTCTCCCAATTTTAAAAGGATAATTCATATGTGACGCGTGAAGTAAAGGTTGATAAAAGTTTTTCCTTATCTTTCTTTATTCTATAAATATAGACGAATTTGATCAATCATCAATTCCCTTTAGATAATGATTCGAAACAGATATCTCCAATAGAAAGAGTACCTCTTTGATTTCGTCCGAAAAGTTCTTTCTTTTATTCCCCCGGCCTGGCCAGTACCTAGCCAGGCCATTCCTTGTTCCAATGAATCATAGATCAAATGATTTATTTGATTTGAAAACGAAAATGCTTGTTATTGAAGCAGCAACAAGGCTATTCCTATGATAGGAGTGTCATTTCTTATTATGTTTTTCCTTTTCTCGATTTACTTAAATGGAATAAAAAAAACATATTTTTTTCTATTATAATAGAACTCATATATTTCTTCAAAGAACATGTTTGAACCTGAACCCTTGAGTCCACAACCAAAACAATAGGATTTTTCACTCGATCCAATCGACCCGAATTCATAAGATTTGGCAGTTGAATGAATAGGAAAA